TTTCGAATAGTATTCCAAATCCTCTGTTTTCGATTATCTAATAAATCATTTAATAAAAGTGGACTATATTTTTTTTTCTATTCATTTCAAAAACTTCCATAATCCCCTCCCGAACCAAACATGAATCTTTCAATTCATTTGGCTCTCATGCTCAATTACTTAATGGAGAATTCCCATATCTTTTTTATTTAAAATGAGCCTATCCCTTCTTATCTGTTCATTCATATTAAAAAAAAGATCGAAAAGGACTCTTCTGAAAAATATGTAATTATCAGCTCAGCAAAGTTGTTTCTTTTTTTTTTCTTCAAATTCAAAAATTACTATTATTTGATACTTTTATATTTATATATACATAGGTCATTGATCCAACAGTGTATCAAATAAAACAAATAAGGAGTTGACATACCTCTTAGTTTCCAATTTTATCCAATATTCCAATAAGCGGTTAAAGTTATTTTATCGACATGAGTGTTCTATATCGAACAAAATTCCAACGATTCGTTTTGAAACCATTTATTTATGTATTAACATACATAGTAGAAAAAATACTATTAGGAATCGAATAGGAAAGAGTACTATGCCGCATCTGCACTTCAAATAGCTTAGCTTTAACCATGTTAATAGTTTCAGCTTATTGTATTGATTGATAGAGAATCGAAGCAAAGTCAATTTACCAATAAATCACGAAATGCTATGGTTCTTCCATACTATTCTTTATCAATTTATTCAGAAGTAATTCGCGAGATCATGCACCGTGCTTTCCTAATTCTAATGTGCAGCTGGTTGAATACAGCCTATTCTTGAAATAAACAACTCGCACACACTCTCTTTCCAAAAAAAATCAATACACCAAATACTACACTTAGATTTATTGGATTTGTTGCTAAAATATCGGTATTCAACCCGAAACCCCCGGCAAATGGCCAGTGACTTAAAGAAACGAACGAATTGCTTATATTTTTCATATGATCTCCTCTTACTAGATAAACTAAAACAATCGAAAGAGTTCTAACCTTCACTTTTTATTTCATATGTCGTTTTTATGTCTAAATACAAATAAAAGAAAAAGTTTCCGTTGGACTAAGAACGAGAGGGACAAAAATGAGTTGGTATGAAAATTTTACATCCTCAAATCGGTCCTTTCCATGGATTCGTTTTTTTATCAACGAATAAATATAAAATATGGGGGTGATATTTTAACATAATTCAAAAAAGTAAGTAATAAGTCTAAAAAAAGAAAATACATATACGTTTTTTTTTCGATTTTTCTATTTCTAGTATTAAACAAAAGGATTCGCAAATAAAAGCGCTAATGCTACAACCAATCCATAAATTGTTAAAGCTTCCATAAAAGCCAGACTAAGTAATAAAGTACCTCGTATCTTACCCTCTGCTTCGGGCTGTCTTGCGATCCCCTCTACAGCTTGGCCCGCAGCGGTACCTTGACCCACTCCGGGTCCAATAGAAGAAAGCCCTACAGCCAATCCGGCAGCAATAACGGAAGCAGCAGAAATCAGTGGATTCATGAAAAATTCCTCGCACAAAAAATAGTTAATGATACATACAATCAACCAATTCATTATTCCATCGCTAAGAAGATTTATCTAGCCAGTTGAAGTAACTAAGAATTTCCGAATTGAAGAAATAAGAACTACTTAGATATTTCCTTTTTCGTTTCTATCCACGGTTCTTTTTTTGTGAATTCATATGACTTTCGAACCACTCTCTAAATCTTATCTATTTTTCTTATTCTTACAAAAAGGAAAGACTTCTAATGAAGTACCCGTATAAAGTATTCAGTAAATTTATAATATATAGTCAAGACCTACTATCACATATACATTACATACATTCACAAGAGTTGATTGGCTTAAGTAGACCTTTTTTTTTTCAATCTCTTTATTTTCTAAATCTCTAATGATGGCCCTCTAGTGATTCGCCTATATAAGCCGCAGCTAAAGTTGCAAAAATAAGAGCTTGAATACCACTTGTAAATAATCCGAGGAACATAACAGGTATAGGAATTACTGAAGGTACTAAAGAAACAAGAACAACAACTACTAATTCATCAGCTAATATATTGCCAAAAAGTCTAAAACTAAGTGATAGGGGTTTTGTGAAATCTTCTAAAATATTAATAGGTAAAAGGATTAGAGTTGGCTGAATGTATTTACTGAAATAACCCAATCCTTTTTTTGTAAGACCCGCATAGAAATATACCAATGAGGTGAGTAAAGCTAAAGCAACAGTAGTATTTATATCATTCGTGGGCGCAGCTAACTCTCCATGAGGTAACTGTATTATTTTCCAAGGTAAAAGAGCCCCCGACCAATTCGAAACAAAAATAAATAGAAACATAGTTCCAATAAAGGGAACCCAAGGGCCATATCCTTCGCCAATTTGAGTTTTACTCACGTCTCGAATGAATTCAAGGAGATATTCGAAAAAATTCTGATCGGCAGTGGGAATGGTTTGTGGATTTCGAACAGCTAAAGTGGCTGAAACTAATAAGATAGCAATGACAACCCAAGAAGTAATAAGTACTTGAGCATGGACTTGAAAACCTACTATTTGCCAATAGAAATGTTGGCCTACTTCCACATCGGATATATTGTATAACCCCTCCTTTAGGGTATTGGTTAGGGTATTGGTGGAACATAATAGAACATCCATATTGAACAAAAATCAAACTTTAAAAAGAATTATTTTGATTCAACTGCCTCTTTCTTAACTTGACTATGTGAATCATATGATTTTTTCGATTCAAGATTAAGTAATTCGATCTTTTTTTTTTTCTTTACATTTATATTTATTATATATATATATATCTATGTATCTATTCGTTTAGTATACTCAAGGATTTCGTATAAAGCTAAAACGACCTTCACAAATTGCGAATACTAATTTGTTAAGAACTAATCGGATTGAAGCTGTAGTATCATCATTTGACGGAATCGAAATATCCGCGAGATCGGGGTCACAATTTGTATCGATAAAACAAATCGTTGGAATTCCCAAAGCAATACATTCGCGAAGAGCCGTATATTCTTCTTGCTGATCAACGATGATTACAATATCAGGCAACCCCTCCATATATTTAATTCCACCCATATATGTTTGTAAATGAAATAATTGTCTCTTCAACACAGCCGCATCCCTTTTTGGAAGGTGTTCGAGTTTCCCCATCTGTTGTTCCGCTCTCAAATTCCTGAACCTATGAAGTCTCATTTCTGTAGTGTACCAATTCGTTAACATCCCACCGAGCCATTTTTTATTAACATAATGACACTGAGCTCGTATTGCAGCCCATGCTACTGAATTAGCTACTTTATTCTTTGTACCAACAATTAAAAATTGTTTTTCTCTACTTGCTGCATCAAAAACCAAATCACAAGCTTTTGATAAAAACCGAGCAGTTATAGTAAGATTTGGGATATGAATACCGTTGCGCTTTCCAGAGATATAAGGTGCCATTCTAGGATTCCATTTTCTTGTACCATGACCAAAATGAACTCCTGACTCCATCATCTCTTCCAAATTGATGTTCCAATACCTTTTTGTCATTTCTCCTCACACTTCGTCTTTTTTTTTTGTTTTTTTTTTTTTTTGAAAAACAAAAAAAAAGAGGAAGGACTGGAAAAAAAATTGTTCCTACGGAACCTTATCTTCTACCAAAAATGAACTGTTGGTTAATTCGTTTCTATTTTGAACTGGCACAATTCGCGGAATTAGAAGGAAAAATCTGTTATTATTTTAAGAATCCTTAAATCCTATAAAAAATTTGTTCTGATATATCTTCTGAGAATCGTTTAAAATGGAAGAATCCAAAAATATTCTGTGGTAGAACAAAAGATCTCCTATTTCCCCCCCGAATAGATTTGTTTTTTTTGTTTTTGAGGGTTCTAAAGGAATGTTGTTATCTTGCCTTGAACGGTGCGCAAATCCTATGAATCCAGTTCCGGCGGGTATCATACTCCCCAGAACAACATTTTCTTTCAACCCTTTCAACCAATCGATACGACCCCGGAGAGAGGCTTTTGCTAAAACTCGAGCGGTTTCTTGAAAACTCGCTTCGGATATAAAACTTTGAGTGTTCAAAGCTGTTCTCGTTATTCCCAATAATATAACTTGATAACAAATGGCTTCTTCAAAAGCACGCCCCGTTCGCTTCGCTCGTAACAATCCAATCAACTCTCCAGGTAAAAAAACATTAGACATTCCATCTTCGGATACCACCACTTTTGATGTTATTTGATGGACAATCATCTCTATATGTTTATTATGAATTTGAACCCCCTGAGATCGATAAATTTCTTGGATCTTATGAACCAAAGAAATACGACTTTGTACTCTAGTTAGCTCAGCACCAATCAAGAAAACCCAAGGAATGCCAATAATTCTTGTTATACGTTCGTTCCAACCCCTAACCCGCCTTTCCAGATTCATTGATATTGAATCAACCGAACGCACTTCTAAGACCTGTTCCACCTTTTGAAGACCCTGTGTTATATCACCAGATTTTGATTTTTCATATATAAATGTAACTAATGTCTCTCCTTCGTAAAATATTTCCCCATAATGGCCATGAACAGTTGCGCCGGGAGTGGCTAAATAAGGCTGAGCTGCTCTTATTACTACAGAACTAATTTGAACAATTAAGACTTGGCCGGATTTTTTGTGTGGTACATTTTTTGTTATACATACATTGTCACAAATAAACTGCCCAAGATTCATTATTGTGGATGTCTCCTCACAATAATAATTATAGTGGAGAAAATACCAATTCAAATGGAATAGATTCAAAATTATGTTACTGCATATACCGATATTATTATAAATTATTCCATTTTCACCTATGAAATAAAATTTAAGCACTTCAAAAATATTTTTTAAATTGTCAAGTTGCAAATAGTTAGTTACCAAGATCTGATTATGAGTTATGAAATAGTAAAAAATATCCAAATTCACAATTGGAAGGGCTATTCCTACAGGTCCCAACGAATCAATTCTGGAATTCCTTTTAATGGATTTTTTTTTATTGTGATATTTTACACCGTTGAAGAAACCTGTTCGAGAACAATCCGATGATGACAAAATTATCAAAGGTTTATATTCATTATTTCTATTCAATAATGAAAACGTACGAATAGTTCCTTGATTTTGGCTAAGCGATTCTTGAATCTTTCTTGTCTTGTAATAAAAGGGATTGATATTGATGCGATCTGATCTATTATCATAAATAAATCTTGAACCTGACGGATCATTTCTTTTTCCGGTATACGAAATAGGAGATTTCACTAAGTCAATTCTTAGAAAATTGCGCATTAAACCCTTTGCTCTTACTTCAACAAGGGAAGTATAGGCCTGTTCTATCGAAAATTCTTTTTTGTCTTGGTTCCAATTCAATACTAAACACGTCCGAAATAATTGAATACTTATGCCAGAAAATCCTCCCAAAATGATGGGTTTACCCACGATAGAATTGACAACTTGAAGTTGAACATTATCCGCTTCCTGTAACCCATCTTGCGGGAAGAGTTTTGTTAAACTTATATCCCCCGCTGTTTCAGATATGACTACAGGTCGAACCAAAACAAAATACTTTTTCTTGGTAAATGTAATCCGTTGGGCATAAACCAAATTTTTACGTTTTTTTTTGAATTCCTTGGAATTTGTTTTTCCAGGTCTTGGTGATATCAAGATGTCACTGTGGCAAAATATCTTATCGATTTTTACAGTATGGGTTTTTCCAGTAAAATAGATATCGCCAGAAAAAATTGTTAATTCAAAAAATTTTTTTTTTATCTCCACGCGTACCAATCCACATGCACTGCTTCTTCTATTTAAAGTAATTCGTGTACCTATTCCAATGATACTACTGTTTCGTACCATTATGGAAGAAGATCGAGGTAAGATATGCACTTCCTCTGGAATGAAAAATAGTTTCTCTTTTTTGTTTTTTCCTTTACTAATACTAATTTTTTTAACTCCTCGATACTCAACCAAATCCTTTTTTTTAACGTGAGACTTTATAATAGTCTCATATTTATTAATTCCCGAATTATTTCTTTTGTATCTAGGATCGTCGAAATATGCAATCCTTTTTTTTCTACGGAAAATAACATTTATGGATAGTTCAATCACTATACCCGAATGGGATATTAGTTCTTTTTCTCGTTCTGGAATTGATTGAAATGGGATGAAAAATCTGTTTTTACGCCTCTTTGCCAATAGATCAGAATTTTTGGCGAGAATGAATGTATATAGGAGATTATAACGATCCGTGTATATGATTCGATTAAGTTCTGAATAATCAGGAATGCTCTCTTCTTTTTTACCAGAAAAATTAAAACTACATAATTTGTGTCTCACGTGATCATTAGTCACTGATAGGTTAGAAAAAAACTTTCGTTCGACAGAACGAGAAAAAACCTTCATTTGATCTTGATCCTTATGGAGCAAAAGGGGGGCTACGGTGGATCGGTACGGACCTCCCGATAATATCCATAAATTACTTGTTTTTGGTAAGAGATGAACATTACTATATGTAAATTCAGGTGCATGGTACACATCGGTACTCCAATGCATTTCCCCCTCTAAGTCAGAAGAAATATGTTTTCGAACCCTTTCTTTTAAATTCCAAGTGGATATTCCCGAATGAATCTCAGCAATCGCCTGTTCCGATTTTACATATTGATCATTTTGAACTAAAAGAAAACTTTTTGGTGGAACCTTAACGTTATGTATAAAATCGGCACTCTCAATAATTACATACAAATCGATATAACATAGAAAAGCAGGGTGTCCGTGACGTGTACGTGTGGGATGAACCAAATACTCATTGAATTTTATTTTTCCATTAGAGGGGGCCCGTACATGTCCTGCAGTCCCCCCTGTGAATACTCCACCGGTATGAAAAGTTCGTAATGTCAGTTGAGTACCCGGCTCTCCAATAGATTGACCCGCAATAATACCTACAGCTTCTCCTAATTCGACGAGGTCACCATGAGTAGGACTCCGACCATAACATAATCGACAGATCCAAGATGTACCTCTACACGTAAAGGGGGTTCGAATAAATATTGGTTGTCCTCGAAAGGTTCTTAATCGATTGGCAAGCCCAATTCCAATATCGTGATTACGGGCGGCAATACATCGAGAACCCGTATATATATCATCTGCTAATACACGACCAATTAATGTTTGGCTAAAAATTATTTCCAGCAGCATCCCTTTTCGAGGACTCACAGAAATACTTTTTATAGTTCCGCAATCCGTTCTACGTACAACAATGTGTTGAACTACTTCAACAAGTCTGCGTGTGAGATATCCAGCATCTGATGTTCGTACAGCAGTATCGACAACTCCTTTGCGAGCTCCGTAGCAAGAAATAATATATTCTGTTAACGAAAGGCCTTCGCATAAATTGCTTTGAATGGGTAAATCAATCATTTGTCCTTGGGGATCCGACATTAATCCTCTCATACCCACTAATTGATGTACCTGAGATGCATTTCCTCGAGCTCCCGAAAAAGACATTAAATGGACGGGATTAAGGGGATCAGTCATCCTAAAATTGGGATTCATTTCTTGTCGCAAATATTCACTTGTAATAGACCATATCTCAATAGATTGACGTAATTTTTCTACCGCGTGTATACTCCCAACATGATAGTTTTTTTCCAAAATGAAACTTTGTTTTTCAGCATCTTGGATTAGCCATCCTTTTGTGGGAACTGTTAAAAGATCATCAATTCCTAATGAAATAGATGTAGCAGTGGCTTGCTGAAAACCCATAGTTTTTACTTGATCCAAGATGTGTGATGTATATGCCATTCCGAAGTGATCCAGTAATCCGTTAATAAGTCGTTTCATGGCAGTTCCATCTATTATTTTATTGTGAAAGACCAAATTGACCCCTTCTGCCATAAGTACCTCTATATTCTGCTTAGTAGGATTCAACAATGGGTTTAAGTCGGTGATTCAAACACTTCCTTTTATCGATTGTGATTCACGTGGAAGGGGAGGAACTATGATACTAGTTGAACCATTGATTGAGACATGAACTTTCATCGGTATCTATCTATTGATTAGGTACCCTATGAGCAGGCCCGAGAAAATCCTTGTATGGCCTCTTCGATTTCTCTATAAAGGGAAATATGACCAATAGTAGTTCGAATGTATATACAACGAATGTCTTTTTTTACACTTCTTACTTTTAGATAGTATTGGTAAATTTCATGATAAGTACCCAAGGATTCATAATGAATTTCGATAGGAGCTTCTCTTGAAGCAATAAAGTGTTGATCTAGTCGCCACCGAAGCCACAAAAGACTATCGATATCTAAATTGCTTATTTTATGCCGAGAAGTTCCAATTACATCATAAGAATTAGAAAAGGAGTATTTTTTAATATATTTAGTATCATGTTCATTTTGATATTTATAATTTTTGAAATTCCACGGGTTATACCGATTTGAACAAATAGTTCGGCTATTTCTGATCGTTAATAAATAGAGTCCAATAAGCATATCTTGAGTTGGAACAGAAATGGGATCACCAATAGCTGGAGACAAGAGATTCATATGAGAAAACATAAGGAAACGAGCCTCCGCTTGAGACTCCAAAGATAAAGGCGCATGAACAGCCATTTGATCTCCATCAAAATCTGCATTGAATCCCTTACAAACTAATGGGTGTAAACAAATAGCGCGTCCTTCCACTAAAATTGGTTGGAATGCCTGTATGCCTAATCTATGCAGAGTAGGTGCTCTATTCAGCAATACAGGATGCCCTTGCATAACTTCCTGAAGTATTTCCCATACAATGGGTTCTTTGTCCCGAATTTTACTCTTCGCAACTCCTATGTTCGAAGCAATATGTTGTTTAATTAGACCGCGAATTACAAATATCTGGAAAAGCTCGATTGCTATTTCGCGAGGTAATCCACATTGATGTAATGAAAGTGATGGACCTACGATAATAACGGAACGTCCTGAATAATCGACTCGTTTGCCAAGTAAAGTTTCACGAAATCTTCCCTCTTTTCCTTCAATTACACCAGAAAACGACTTATAAATTTTATTATGACCATCCCTCATTGGTTGTCCACGAATTCCATTATCAAGAAGTGTATCCACGGCTTCTTGTATTAACTTCTCCTGACACATTACTAATTCCCCCGGAGTAGACCTACTTGCTATTAATAGGTCATTAAGAGTATTGTTCCGATAGATAACTCTTCTATAGAGTTCATTAATATCCGAACTCATTAGTTTACCTCCATCTATTTGAATGATCGGTCTTAGTTCGGGGGGAAGAACTGGTAATAGACACAAAATCATCCATTCTGGTTCGATATTCGTTCGAATAAAATATTTAGCTAATTCCATGCGTCTAACCAAAAAATCCTTTCTTCTTCCAACCTTTCGATCTTCCCATTCATTACCTGTGGACCCCTCTTTCCCTAATTCTTTCCATTCAAAAAATGAATAATCTATAATAATTCGCAAATCCAGATCGGCTAATTGTTCTCGGATGGCCCTTGCTCCAGTAGAGATTTCGCGATTTCGAAATGTATCGAAGCCTTGGGTAGTAAAAAAAAAGGGGATGCTATATTTCCAAGATTGAATTTCATATTCGAATGAACCTCGTAATCGTAAGAAAGTCGGTTTTTTCATTATAGACCTAGCAAAAGAAAAATTGGGATAGGATACTATAAGATCTCCCCCCCCTCAAAACCGGACGTGAAAGTTTCCTCTCATCCGGCTCAAGTAGTTATACCAAATATAGAAAGTTATTCTCGCTTAAAAAAAAACCTTAAAAATATACTTCTTACTCAAGTTTAAAACCATTTCGTTAATTAATTTTTCATTGACTTTTTTTTACTTAGTTTAGAGTTTCGAACTTCTATTTTCTGAATTCTTTATTCAAAAGTACGACATAAATAAAATTTTGAAATTATTGAGTATTCTACTTCCCTTCGAATCATGAATCCGCTTTAATTAAAGGAGTGTCTTCGAATTCAAAACGGATTTACTTGTTTATATATCGTTCTATTCGATCTTTTAGGTCCCAATATTTTAATTTTACTTCGACGATTATGCTACGATGTCCTTCAAGCCTCTACGCGATAGATAGGCTCTTATAATCATGAAAAATTTGCTTACTCAAAAAATAAACATCATTTTGATTTTGGAATTTTACTTTAATTTAATATTAAAAAAAAGAAGTTTTGTTTTAACGAAGTACAACTGGATATTCCTATTTATTTGGATTTGTTACGGAATCAACCATAGATCAATCCCCTTTTTTGGAGTATTTAATACTCCAAAATTTTGAGCTTTATATTATTTCCCCCCCAAAAGCATGTCAGAATTGGGGCATCCCAAGTGGATTGTGTGGGATGACAGTTTATCATTTCGAATCTGTAAAATCTAGATTTCGATCAAATCACACATCGCAGTATACTAAACCTTCTAATTCTTTAATAGGTTTATCTAAAATATTCGCAATATAACTAGGAAGACGTTTCAAATACCACACATGAGTTACTGGGCAAGCCAGTTTGATGTAGCCCATTTGATATCGTCGTGTTCTAGAATCCACAAATTCGACTCCACATTTTTGACAAAATTTTTGGTTTTCTTTTTCGATTATTCGAAAATTTCCACAAGCACAAATTCCGCTTTTTATAGGCCCAAAGATTCTTTCACAAAATAATCCATCTTTTTCCGGTTTATTAGTTTTATAATGAAAAGTATGGGGTTTTGTCACCTCTCCAACTCTCTCTCCGTTCGATAATATTTTATTAGCCCAAGCGCTTATTTGTTGAGGAGAAACCGAGCCAACTCGGAGTTGTTGATGTTTATAACGATCGATCATAGAAGAAAAATAAAAATGCATTCCGATTCGATTAAACTTCCTTCCTAGTAATCCGGAAGTTCTTTTCAGATACAAGGAAATGATTCAGTTCCAGAGCTAAGGATCGTAGTTCTCGAACGAGTAATCGAAAAGATTCTGGAGCATCCTCAGGATTCGATATTGTTCTTCCAACGATGGTAGTACCAAGTGCCTCCTGCCGAGCTCTAATATGATCCGATTTATAAGTAAGCATCTCTTGTAAAATATGAGCAACCCCCAATCCTTCTAGAGCCCAAACCTCCATTTCTCCTACCCGTTGTCCCCCCCGCTTAGCCCTTCCTCTAAGGGGTTGTTGTGTAACAAGTGCGTAATGTCCGCTAGAACGTACATGTATTTTATCATCAACTTGATGAATTAATTTTAAAATATAAGGATTTCCTATGAGAACAGGTTGTTCAAAAGAATCCCCTGTTCTTCCATCAAATATTCTACTTTTTCCCGGATACTCGGGTTCAAATACCCATGGATTTACCCTTTGCCTACTGGCTTCATATAATTCAGAAAACACAAGTTTTCTCGAAGCATCTTGTTCATATCTCTCATCAAAAGCTCCTATGCGATAATGTCTGTCTAGCAGACTTCCTGCTAACCCGAGTGAGCATTCAAATATCTGTCCTACATTCATTCGTGAAGGTACCCCTAACGGGTTGAAGACCATATCAACAGGTCTTCCATCTTGCAAATAAGGCATATCTTGTCTCGGTAAAATTTTTGAAATGATACCTTTATTTCCATGCCTTCCGGCCACTTTATCGCCGACTTTTATTTCGCGTTTCTGTAAAATATATACACAAATTCTTTCTGGATTATAATTAGAACCTCTCTTTCTCCAGCCCCATCTCACATCAATAACTCGACCTCTACCACCTGTAGGTAGTTTTAGACAAGTTTCTTTTGAAGTGGAAACTTGAATGCCAAGTATAGTGCGTAATAATTTATCTTCTGGGGCATACAACAATTCTTTCGCCACCTGAGGCGTTAATTTACCTACTAAAATATCACCCGCCTCTACCCAAGATCCCAGCATCACAATTCCTTTTTTGTCTAAATTTCGAAGTAAATGAGATTCTAAATGCGGTATTTTAGTAGTGATCTTTTCGGGACCTTGTCTTGTCACATGAGTTTGAATTTCATATTTCTGTATGTGAAAAGACGTATAAATATCTTCATATACTAAACGCTCGCTAATGAGTACTGCATCTTCAAAATTATAACCATCCCATGACATATAAGCGACTAATACGTTTTTACCCAAAGCAAGTTCACCACCAACCGTTGCAGTGCTGTCAGCCAAAAGATGTCCTCTTTTAATGCATTTATCCTTCCAAACTTTTGGTTTTTGAAACATACACGTATTTTTGTTGGAACGTTGATACATAACTAATGAAATGCTGAAAGTATCTACACTGTCTGATAAAAGGATCTTATCAGTATCGGTATAAATGATCTTCCCCCCCCGTTCCGCTATAACGGTAACACCCGAATCTAGAGCCGCTTGCCGTTCCAACCCAGTTCCAACAATGCACCTCTCGGACCTCGAAAGCGGAACCGCCTGTCGTTGCATATTAGAACTCATTAAAGTCCGATTTGCATCATTATGCTCGATAAAAGGAATAAGAGAAGCTCCAATAGAAAAATATTGGAAAGGAAAAATACTTCGAAGATGAACCTGTTCCCATGCAATAGTTAGGAATTCTTGACGGTATCGAGCCGGAACAACCTGTTCTTCCTGAATACTTCGATTCAATACCAAAGAATTTACCGCCGTTACCATATAGTATTCATCCATACTTGATGATAAATAAATCATCCTTATTTTTTTTTCATAAATTTCAGAAACATAAAATAGGCTTTCTAGAGATCCCCAACGACCAATCCTCGAATAAATTGCTAACGATCCAATAAGACCAACATTTATTCCTTCAGAAGTGTCAATTGGGCAAATACGTCCATAGTGACTAGGATGAATATCTCGTATTGGAAAACTAGCAGTTCGTTCTGTCAACCCCCCAGGGCCCAAATGGCTTGATTTTCTCCCATGAACTATTTGTGTAAATGGATTAGTTCGATCCAAAACTTGAGATAATGGGTGTAAACCGAAAAAAGATTCATAAGTGATTGTTAATGGAGTTGAGGTTACCAAATTCTGAGGGGTCGGTGTCCATTTATACCTAATTGATCTACATATAGTCCCTTGAACAACATTTTCTAAACGAACCAGCGCCAATCCTAATTGATCTTGTAAGAGATCCGCTACAGAACGAATACGTTTATTTTTCAGATGATTCATATTGTCAAGTGTACTCATTCCAAGTTTCATCCCAATCAAATGATCCGCAGCTGCCAATATATCTCGTGGTAATAAAAAGAAATTGTTTTGAGGTATATCAAGTTTCAGTCTCTGATTCATATTTCGTCGACCAATACTTCCTAATTCACACTTTTGTTGAAAGAATTTCTGTTGTAATTCTTTACATAAGGATTCAGAAAATACTGGATCCCCACTTATACAAAAAAATTGTTGATAAAACTCCAAAATGGCACTTTCTTTTGACCCAATTCTTCTTTTCTCCTTTTCATTTAAATTTAAAAAAGACAAGAAAATTTCGGGGTAGCAAACATTTTCTAGAATTTGTCTTAGATGCGAACCCATAGCTGATGATAGAACTAGAATAGATATTTTTTGTTTCCTACTCACACGAGCCCATATCCTTTCCTTTTTATCAATCTCTAATTCTGATCTTCCTCCCCAATCTGATATTATAGTAGCGGTATAGGCCGAAATCCCGTTATGGTCTAACTCTGACCGGTAATAAATACCTGGGCTTTGCAATATTTGATTGATCACAATTCTGTATATTCCATTTACTATAGAATTTCCCAGAGAATTCATTAGAGGAATGTTTCCAATAAAAATGGTTTGTTCTTTTATATCCCTACTGGTTTTCCAAATTAATCCTGAATATACATATAATTCAGAAGAATATGTGAGTGATTCATACACAGCATCCCTCTCTTTTATCAACGGTTCTACTAATTGATATGTTTCCACAAATAATTGAAATTCAATTTCTTGATCCGCATCTTCAATTTTGGGAAACTTATAAAGTTTTTCCATCAAGCCCTGATCAATGAACCTACAAAATCCTTCAAATTGTATCTGATTCAACCCCGGTATTGTAGACATTCCCTCATTTCCATCCCAGAGCATTTTTAATTTACCATTTATTTTATTGACAAAATCCCATTCCATTGTGGAATTTTTATTCTGTTTACAAAATCACATGAAATTTTACTCAACCAACCCCATGAAATGGGCATGTATGAAATACGTATGAACATAAGAATCAAATAAAGAGAATTTTGGACTCCAATTAAATTGGAACCTGCAACAAAAACAAAAAAAAAATGCCTAGAAACGTAATTCTTTGCCACGTAGACTTAATGATAAGTATATTATTGGTAAAACAGGATTTGATCTGTTTTAAAGATAATCATAAAAAATATAGACTTCGTTTTTTAGCTTAGGCATTTTTTTTTTAATTCTAAATATATATATATAGATATAGGTGTCGATAATATCTATACATTTCTCTCCGTGTTTATTTTTATGGACAGTTTTTTCAGCCCCAGTAACGTTCTATCAAAATTTTTATTCTCTATTCAACGTCAATGAAAAATGAAAGCACAATAATTTTTTTAGAATATCGATATTATATTCATTTTTATATTTAGATAAGATATCCGATTACCATTCCGATTACCATAGAATAATTTTTAGGTTTACATATATTCCTAAATTAGGAATATATCAAGTAAAATTTGATTGGGTCATTTTGTGTCATAGAGAAAGGGGGATTCAAGATACAATACAAATTTGTATTGTATCATTTTGGCGGCATGGCCGAGTGGTAAGGCGCGGGACTGCAAATCCCCTTTCCCCAGTTCAAATCCGGGTGTCGCCTGATCAACAAAAGACCCGAAATCCCCCAATTCTGTTCTGATGATATAATTCGTCAAATTGTTCATCAGCAGAAACAGATAACAATATTGTCTAGGAACTTTTTAGAAATTGATTTGACGAATTCTTCAATTTAATATAAATGTTGAGTCAGTACCCTCCTTTGACTCTGTTCTATTGATTACACTATTATATATATAATATATAATTATATATATTATTATATTTTTTTTATATTCATTAATAATTAGTAAACAATACTGAAAATAAACTAAAAATAAAATAGGAGACATAATTCACATGGATATAGTAAGTATCGCTTGGGCTGCTTTAATGGTAGTCTTTACATTTTCCCTTTCACTTGTAGTATGGGGAAGAAATGGACTCTAAAGGGAAAAGGTACTCGTAATTGAGTTGGGGAATCAAACTGTATCAATTTTGTGATAGATTGTTCTTCAAAACATTATTGACTATGTTAAATATTAAAGAAAACTATCGTTATTTAAAAATTCCATTCGATTCTTATTCTAGTTTGGATTAATGTATTCAATTAAATGTATGATATGAATAATACACCTTTTCAATTAAACAAATATTTCAATGTTCATATTTTTATTCTATTTCGATGAACCGGCTCGACTCTTAGCTAAAACTCGATAATGAAGACAGACCCTCTTTCTTTTGATTTTTTTACCTTTTTTTGTTTCACAGATTTGGTATTGGTATTCAAATATGGTGGGTGGACAACGAAATACTATGTTTTATATCGATCCATTTCATATTACATGATTCGAGAGTTAACAGTGGCCCCCTGCCCCCTCTCTCTAACTAAATTTTAAAAAGCAACTCCTTGAATCGTTTGTCAACAGCCCAATCAAATCCTTCTTAATAATTTGATATCATTCTATTTTTGTTTTGGAAAAATAAGAATACCTCTAGGAATTTCGTAATTCGAGTCATGTGAGTCATAATTTTCTTTCAATTATTTCAACTTGTATCTTTCTTTATCTTTATACTACAAACTTTATACATTATAATTACACTACAAGTAAATTATAGTATAGTATGGTAGAAAGAAGAATTCATATATTTCTTTCTATCATACTGTCGAGCTGTCGAGTATCATAAAAGATCACGGATTCGAGTTCACCTTAGTTAAGAACTAAGAAGTCAAGTTTTCTTCAAATTCATCATTTTGAAAAATCATTTTGACTAGCCGTTTTTACATAAAGGATAAGTAAAAAAGCAGTAGGAACTAAAATGAACAGTATAGTAGCAATAAATGCAAAAATGTTTACTTCCATAATTTCAGAGTATTTTTGTACTTTTCAATAAATAACTCGGGATTGAATCCCATAGAGATGAGAAACCTTTCGGTCATATCATAATAAATTCAATGGAATGAAAATACAAATTACATCTCTATGATATTGAATCGGATCAATATCATGAATAACAATATCTGACTCTCAAATCGATTTTTCATCATGAATCGGATAAGAAAATAAATTTCATATGTTTCGTGCGAACACATAATGAAATTTATTGATAATTAAAGGGTCGGGCGACCCAATCGAAAAAGTAAAACTCCTTTACTATTCCTAATCCACTCCCTACCATCAATCGGTATTAGTTGAAATCATTTTCCATATTGATTTGTTTTTCTTATCAAATCAATATTTCCCGTTGGAAACGAGTTCGTCCCTTCCGCCCACAGAAACTGGAAATGATTTATTGGCTTCGTCGGGACTGACGGGGCTCGAACCCGCAGCTTCCGCCTTGACAGGGCGGTGCTCTAACCAGTTGAACTACAATCCCAAGAAATACAACATAAATTAAATATTCTTATGATTTCACTTTAACTATTTCATTAGAATCACTGTGTTGTCAAAAAAAAAAATAAACACGAATATGTATACATATCCACGTAAATGCACTTTTAAGTTAATGAGAGTGGAAGAGATTAATTTATTGGTAATCCTTATACGTAAAAATCGAGATATGAATATAGATTAGTACCAAGACCAAAATTTTTGAATTTGTGTAAACAAATAAAAATAAAATATCGAAAGGGAGATAACGAAAAAATGTAACTCTTTTTTTGATTCCTCTGGATCAGGTACATTTCTAAAAGACAAACGGATTCTATTATCTCATGATGGATCAACGAATTTATTGTTGGGTCGAGCCGGATTTGAACCAGCGTAGACAAATTGCCAACGAATTTACAGTCCGCCCCCATTAACCACTCGGGCATCGACCCAGAAAAAACCCTTAGGCTTATTTATAATCATATTAGTACCCTACCCCCAGGGGAAGTCGAATCCCCGCTGCCTCCTTGAAAGAGAGATGTCCTGAACCACTAGACGATGGGGGCATACCTACGCGACCTACATCATACTACGAACCATAGTATGAACAGTTTTTTGAAATTGTCAACGTATTGATAATGAGAAATGGTATCTAATATAACGTATCTTTGCTGATTCCATAGAATTTTTTTATTCGTCATTCACAAATCATTTAAATTGCATTTTCTATATTTAGTTTAGTAAACAAAAAATAAAAATAAGAATACAGAGACCCCTTTCGGTAACGAGTTTGTCTGCCAAAAAT